TCAATATCGATCCGAGTCCGGGCTGTTGGAATTGGAATAAGTTCCGCAGCAGATCACGAAATCTTGGCGATCCTCTCTATCTAATGAATGGGGAGTCCGCTTTGAAATCGTCCGCCCCGCACCCACCCCCGAGTATATACTTCAACAGGAATCACACAGGGATAGATTGATACAATAGAAACCTCCGGTAAAATGCCCGCCCGTAGCCCAACCCAGCAGATAAAGTACTTTACATAGTCCGTTTTAGGGATTGGGGATTTACCCATTCAGTGACTCTGGCACTGGACGTTCCCAAAATGGGTACTATTGGGTCGGGTGAATTTGATAATAGACCTTTGTTGGCATTCCAACCTTTCTTCTCCTTTCCGGGGCCTATCCGAAAGAGAATTCAGTACCTCTTGGTCGTGAATATCTGAATAGGACGAACCGGCCCCGTGGATATCTTTGCTTCCGAACAAAACAATTCGAATTAGGCTCGCGGAATGTGTATTATCCATATAGTAGTAATATAGGAGATCTTCCAATTGAGAAGATCCATCGACCTTTCATCAGACATGCGTACTTTTTATTTTCCATTTGATGTAATGAGTAGAGTAATAGGCTCTAGTTGTTCGCCGCTCAAGAATTCTTATTTAGGCAGTTCATACCATCCATAACCATCCATACATAGTGTTTTGATCTAAGATTTCAATTCTTCCATCGTTCAGCAGTAGCATATTGTTCCATGGAGCTAAGGTCCAAAATAGGAAAGAAACAACTTTTTCCACGACTCTACCACTCGGTCAATTCTGTTCCGCTTAATCCCTCTTTCATGGCCACATATCTTTCCGGCTAAGGAATGGGAAAGCTTTCTCCTATTACAGGAATCAAATGTTTCATTTCATCCGGGAAAAGCCATCTCTTTCTCAACAATGTCTTTGTCATTTGATCCAATAGCCTTCCATTAGATAGGAAGAGATTTGATAAATACTGATAACTCTCGAATAGAGTATTAGAACGGAAAGATCCCTTAGATTTAGATAATGAACGATTGGTTCTAAGCCATCTCTGGCGATGAATCAACAATTCGAAGTGCTTTTCTTTTTCTTGCGTATTATTGATGAACCAGTCTTCTCTGAGATCTCTCATAGATCCAGATCTAGAAGGACCTGGTTGGGAAGTAAGAAGCACTTTTGGCATCTCTTGATCTGCAAAGAATTCTCGGCGTGAAAACAGAGAGACAGAGGGCTGATCTTTGAATAGGAAAGAGAATGGATCCGCAGGGTCCCAAATGAATTGGCTTATTTGAAAAAAGCCTTGTTCTGTGGAAGATCTATCTCGTGTCTGGTACTGCATGGTTCCACTCTGCACGAACTCCGAATCCTTCTCTTCATTCTCTTGAAGCTCATCCTCTTCACCTTCGTGATCAATGATCCGCTTGCTCCGAAATGACCAATAGGGAAATCCCAATTCATTGGGCCTTTCGATACAATCAAATAGATTGACCCAAGGGCGCCATATTCTCGGAGCCCAAACTATGTGATTGAATAAATCCTCCTCTATCTCTTGCGGGTCGAGGTCTCCTTCTTCAAACCCCGATTCGTATTTTTCATATAGAAATCTCTGATCAACGATAGAACAAGATCCATTTTGCATCATATCTAAGGGACTCCTTGGTTCGTGCCGAAGAAGCAATGCCACTCGATCATTATCAAACTGACTGCAATCTTTTTCTGTCCGTGAGGATCCCAAGAGAGCGCCTTCTACTTCTAATAGGCCACGAACTAGATCAGAATCATTCTCAAGGAATCCATAAGAAGTGACCCAATTTTTTTCATCGGGTCCGGGTGGAGACCAAAGATCTTGAGCGACCGATCCGGCAGAACAACTCAAAAGATAAAGAAGTATCGTTAATCTCTTCATGCTCGTTCCAAGCTCGAAGTACAATTTGTACACATAAGAATCCCCTTCCATAGATGATTTCTTCATATAGATAGATATAGGATCTATGGGGCAATTACTTAGAAGTACTGTTTGTGCAACAGCCCTTCCTATCTGATAGAAAAGGATCTCATGATCCTGAACCGAGCTTACCTGGGATCGCAAATCCCAAGTTTTTCTATGAAGAGCGGATCGAATTGTATTAGTGTCTATAATGGATTTCTTCTGTGTAATACTAATTGATAGGGCCTCATTGGTAAGTGATACAAGATCTCGTACATCGGAACCCATGGTTATGGACCCGAATCCACTAGCATTCGTATGGAAGATTTTCTTTTCCAAAGGAAATCCCCGAGTATATGAAAGAGTGAAAAAGTGCTTTCGTTGTTGTGGAATAAGAAGCCTTCGTATCTTAATGCACGTATTGAATTTATTCGCAGCTATTAGACCGGGATCCACTTTTTTGGGAATATGAGTCGACGCAATAACAAGAATATTGCTATTGGAGGATCTTTCACAATCCCTGGAGAGATGGTTCACTAATAGACCGAGGGATAAGTAATTCGACGCATCCAGAGAC